TCGGAATTATTCGTAATAAAATATTAGCTATAATTGAAGAGGTCTTATCAATAAAATTTCCATTTATCCGAGATCTAGGCATAATTAGTAATCCATTCTATAATTCTTCTCATTACCCCTTCGGGGAAAATGATCCCGCAAAAAGGAATTGTAGAGTACAAAATAACATAAAAACAGAAAAATTCTTGTGTACCTTCTGCTCAAATTTTACCTTTTTTTGACAAAGAAAGATGGGAGACTTTTGAATCAGATTGAATTTTATATAATATCAATTTCGTAGTATACAAATGCACGGAACTATTACTATTTCATCTAAGTTAAATAACCAAGGACTTTATTTTACTATGGATTCTTATAACTCAAATCTGATAACTCAATAAATTTAGATTTGGTTATGATCCAAAAAGGAAAAGGGATGGAATAATGATTATACAATTGAATGAAATGCCATAGAAAAATTCATGGTATGATTCCTAAATTTATAATAGGGTAGATGGATAATAAGAGAGGTTGTTTATAAATATGGAATTGGAAAGGAAACTTTTTTTCCTATGGACTCACTATTCACTCGGTTTCTGGTCAATAATAGGATTATATAGGAGAGATGGCCGAGTGGTTGAAGGCGTAGCACTGGAACTGCTATGTAGGCTTTTTGTTTACCGAGGGTTCGAATCCCTCTCTTTCCGTTTCTGTTAATTTACCAGCGTTACTAACTACAATATATCAAATCAAATAAAAATGAATATAATTATATTATTCCAACAGCTTTATTTGATAGAAAATTATGATTCCTAATTACATTACTGTGGTATGGGTACGTAAAAGAAAAATATCGTGGAAAGAGAAAAAAAATTCTACGGCGTATCAATTTGTAATACGTGAATAACAAAATACGGATTAAGGCCCTTAGATCTATTTCCTTCGTCGAAAAAGGGACAGAATTGTCTGAACCCCTTTCCTTGTTATGTTCGTTAGGTTCAAGTCTGACGAGAATAATATTCTACGACTAACAACTCATTTATTTTTAAACCGATCCATTTACTATCTATTATTTGATTTACTAAGCCTTTATATTGGAATACGTCAATAGTCAAATGGTTCGGCACTCCTTCCTGAGGGGATGAAGCAATATAATTTTGAATCAGAGCTTTTGATCTTTGTTTATCCTTCGTAGTAATAATATCTCGGGGTTTGCAACGATAACTTGGTATATCCACTATATGACCATTAACTAAAATATGTCTATGGTTAACTAATTGCCTGGCTCCGGGAATGGTCGAAGCCATACCCAATCGAAAAAGTATATTATCCAACCGCATCTCAAGTAGTTGTAGTAAAACCTGGCCTGTTGACCCTTTGGCTTTTCCAGCGATATGCACATATCTAAGTAATTGTCGCTCTGTCAGACCATAATGAAAACGCAATTTCTGTTTTTCTTCTAAACGAATACGATATTGCGATCTTTTCCCGGAACGCAATGGGTTTTTAAGATCACTTCCGGATCTAGGTCTTTTACTAGTTAATCCCGGTAAAGCCCCCAGACGGCGTATTTTTTTGAAACGAGGTCCTCGGTAACGAGACATAAAGTAAAGACTCCTTTTTATTTTATTGAAATTTCATTCATTTTACAGAAGAAATCAAAATTAAGACTGAACTAAAGGATAAACAAAGCAAAGCGAAATCTATTGAAATATTACAAAATAGAATGAAATGTATTGTGTTAATATCCAGATTTTTTGTTGTATATATAGAAAGAAGATTAAGGTGATTTATTATATATATATAAAATATAAATCTAATTGGATCTAATCCACTTTTTTTTATAATTACCACGACATAATAAATTATAGATTAGTGACTCAACGTTTGGAGAAATGGAGAGGAGAGATTCTCAATTATGGAAAAATCGATAGAGAAAAAAGCCGGCTATCGGAATCGAACCGATGACCATCGCATTACAAATGCGATGCTCTAACCTCTGAGCTAAGCGGGCTCACATAACAGAAATACTGCATAGGAATTCAAGAGACTACCAGATCCCCGCTATTAGCTGTAAAGTTCATATGAACTATATATATATTTTTAATATAAACTATTTAATAGAAACTATAATATATTATATATTCTAGTTCATAATTCTATCCATAACATAATATAACTAATAAAAAAATATAAAACTAATATTAATAATATATTTAATAAATAAATAAATTGAATAATATGACTAAATAGAATTCTATTCTAATTCTAATAATGTAACAGAAATCAAATATCTGACTAATTTGAATTTTATTATTATACGTAATAATTATTGATAATATACATTTACATTCCTGTTATTTTTATATTTAGCATATTTCGAATTTATTATATTTATAAATATTTATTATATAATGTAATGTAAAAAATATATATTAAATATATATATTAAATTAAGATAAACAATGTAAATTCGAAATAGAAAAAATAGAAAAATAATAATTTATAATAATAGGGAAAATATCAAAAAATTTGAATTCTTTTTTAGATTTGAGAATAGTTCTAACAAATAAGGTGAATTATATTCATATTATAGCGGATCAGTCCTAAGAAAAGTATAAAATAAGGATAAAGATACAACAATAAAAATTAGAATGAGACATTCCTCTGATTTCGTTCGAAAAAGGATGAAGATAGGACAAAAAAAACAATAAGGAAGAATATCGACCCTTCCAGTATTCCAAAGCACACTCTAAAAATAAAAGGAGAGGGAGACGTATATATATGTGGTATATACCTCTCTATATTGAATTGTGGATACATCAATGATAGAATCATTTCTGATTGAAACAAAGATGATTCACACAATAGAGGTGGAACGAGAGGGGATAGTCAAAAAAAGAAAATAGGCGTACACAATTTTTTAATATTAATATAGGAATCATTATATAATGAACTCAACGGTTCCAAGATAAATGAAAGAGTTGGGTAAAATTACAACTGGATCCTTGTCTAAAATCTAAAAAGGGGATATGGCGAAATTGGTAGACGCTACGGACTTGATTGGATTGAGCCTTAGTATGGAAACCTGCTAAGTGAAAACTTCCAAATTCAGAGAAACCCTGGAACTAAAAATGGGCAATCCTGAGCCAAATCTTTATTTTTTGAAAAACAAAGGTTTAAAAAAGAGAATAAAAAAGGATAGGTGCAGAGACTCAATGGAAGCTGTTCTAACGAATGGAGTTGACTACGTTGCGTTGGTAACTGAAATTCTTCTATAAAAAAAAATGATTAATCGGACGAGAATAAAGAGAGAGTCCCATTCTACATGTCAATACCGACAACAATGAAATTTATAGTAAGAGGAAAATCCGTCGACTTTAGAAATCGTGAGGGTTCAAGTCCCTCTATCCCCAGTAAAAAGCCCATTTGACTTCTTTACTATATTCTCCTCTTTTTTTTTCATAAGTGGTTCGAAGAAAATTCAATATCTTTCTTATTCATTTTACTCTTTCACAAATGGACCCGAAGTGGATTATTCACAGTCCATCTCATTTTCCTTGCATTCACAAAGAAAGTCTTCTTTTTGAAAATCGAAAAAATTAGGGAATAGCTCAGTTGTGTAGAGCAGAGGCTTGAAAATCCTTGTGTCACCGGTTCAAATCTGGCTCCTGAATTGTTGGGATAGCTCAGTTGGTAGAGCAGAGGACTGAAAATCCTCGTGTCACCAGTTCAAATCTGGTTCCTGACACATAACTAATACTAATACTAATCTATCGAAAAGATATTTATACCGCTTCAAATTAATTGAAGCGGGTCAGGATACAATACATATTAATGGTCTAGAGCGCAATACATATTTTTTATCTAGATGTATAGATCTATCTATGTTTGGAGATGGTAAAAAAAATGTATGTATGGTAAAAAACAAAATGAGATTATGCCCCCCTTTTTTTTGTTTTTTTTTTCTGGTTTTTTCATATTGTGGTCTTTATATATTATATAAATATCAAAAAAAATAAGTTGTATAAAAAACTTCCAAGTTTATTTTATAGGAGTTGAAGGATAGGAAAAGTAAGGATATATTTTATACACAGTAAAAAAAATCTGCTCTTTTTTCATTTCGTATTTTCTTTCCTATTTATTCTATTTCTTCATTCTTGTTTATGCTACTTTCAAGGGTTCATCTAAGTGACATGCGCGGTACAAAGTTCATAGTACAGAACTTTTTTGATTCATCTATTATATTGTTTCTGCTCAAATGAAATTAATAATATCTTCAAAATTGGGTAATATCAATGAAGTCTTTTTTAGCTCATTCTTAATACGAATTAGAATCCAGTTATTCTCTTTCATCTAGAACAAAATGAAAAATATCCCTTGACTTGAATAAAAAAAAATCTGGAGTCATGTCATATAAGTGAACATTCGTTTCTTATCATTCAATGAGCATCTTGTATTTCATAAAAATTGGGGGTAATATAGTCCTTACGTAAGGGCCAGCCTATCCAACTTTCAGGCATCAAGATACGTTTAAGACGTGGATGATTATCATAAGAGATTCCCAACATATCATAAGATTCCCGTTCTTGAAAATCGGCACTTCTCCAAATCCAGAAAACGGACGGGATTCTAGGATTACTTCTTTGGGCAAATACTTTTATGCATACCTCTTCCGGCTTATCTATACCATACCGTATTTTCGTAAGATGATACACACTAGCTAAAAATCCGCCAGGTGCTACATCATAGGCACATTGGGAGCGTAAATAATTGTAACCATATACATATGAAATGACAGCAATGGAGTCCCAATCCTCGGTTTTTATTTGTAGAGTCTCGATTCCTCGGCAATCGAAGCCCAAAGATCTATGAATTAGTTCATGCTTGACTAGCCAATCAGATAAACGAACCTCCATCTTCCTGATTTCTCCCACATTTGTATTTGTATGAGTATTTAAAATTTCCAATGAAATTTTGAAAGATTGACTTGACCCACTCTTTCTTATTCTGCACAAAAG